GTGCAGCAGTCTTACGCGAACGAATACGACGCCGCCGATAAACAATTCTTGGTCCGCGTTTTTCCATATTTTATCATCTCATAAATATGAGTCAGAGATATATGGATATATCCATTTCATGTCAAAACAAATCCTTCATTTTTTTTTTTTACGGCAATCAAATCTTTTACAAAATTCCTTTTATTTTACTAGAATAATTATCCTTGTCGTTTTTTATGTTTTGAGTTAGAACAAATTACCATAATTCGTCCTCGTCTGCGGATTAGACGACATTTTTCACAAATTTTACGAACAGAGGCCCCTTTTTTCATATTTGTCATTCCTTACTTTAATTCCGAGTCTATTTCTTGGAAGAAAATAAGTTTCTTGAAATTTTGAACCTCGAATTGTATTCTCATGGGAAGGAATGTTGAAGTTGAAAAACCACTTAGTCCTTTGAATCATCCGAATCATCTGAATCGTTGCGGGGGAGTCTATAAATTATACGGCCTTTGGTTAAATCATAACGGCTTATTTCAATCTTAACCCTATCTCCCGGTAGGATTCGTATAGAATTACGCCGTATCTTTCCTGAAATATAACCTAGAACTACCTGTTCGTTATCTAAACGAACGTGGAACATAGCATTAGGAAATGATTGAATAATCAATCCTTCTACTATCCATTTTTGTTCTTTCATTCCAAGAAAAACCTCCTTAAGGGACCAACTAATAGGGGGAAGAGAATAGATAACCTGCTCTTTCTCTCACAAATAACAAATTTTTGATCTAACTCGGATATCAGAAGGATTACCATATATAACATAAAATTTCTCCACCAATTCTTTCTAGTCGAGCTTCCCGATCCGTCATTATACCTCGAGAGGTAGAAAGAATTACAATTCCCATCCCACTTAAAATTCTAGGAATTCGTTGATAGTTAGAATAGATTCGTAGACCAGGCCGACTGACTCTTTTTAAATTTAAAGTATTTCTATATGGTCCTTTCCTATTTCTTCTATGTCGCAGAGTTAAAACCAAAAAATATTTGTTTCTTTCTTGGTGTTTTCTCGCATTTTCAATAAAGCCTTCTCGTAAAAGTATTTTAACAATGCTTTCGGTGATGTTAGTAGATGCTATTCGAACTGTTCCTTTTCTATTCATGTCAGCATTTCGTATAGAGGTTATTATATCAGCAATAGTGTCCCTACCCATGATAAACTAAAATCAGTGGTGTCTCCGAATTTTTATATAATCAACATGCTTTTTTTATTAGTTTATTTTTTTTATGAATTAAAAAAAAAAAAATTCAAAATGAAAGGTATATACGTGATACACAATCTACAATTTCATTCAAATATCCTACTTCTCATCTTATAATACCTCAGGAGCTAATGAAAGTATTTTAGGAAATTTTTTTTTCAATTCCAGGGCAATCGCACCAAAAACTCTACTTCCTTTTGGATTTCCTTTTTGATCAATGATAACTGCAGCATTGTCATCATATCGTATTAGCAGACCATTGTCGCGTTTGAGTTCTTTACAGGTACGTACAATTACAGCTCTGATCACTTCTGATCTTTCTAAGCGCGTACTTGGTATTGCTTTTTTGATCACAGCAACAATAACGTCACCAATACGAGCATATCGACGATTGCTAGCTCCTATGATTCGAATACACATTAATTTTCGAGCCCCGCTGTTGTCTGCTACATTCAAATGGGTCTGAGGTTGAATCATATCTTCTTTTTATCTGTTCTTTCAATAAATGCAAACAAACAAAGGGCGAAAAAGAAAAAGAAATATTGTTTGCCAAAAATAAAAAGTAAAAAGAATCTACGGTTGTTTTTATCCCCAAGATCTATTTCCTTTGGTTCTACATTCCTATCCTGAAATAATGAATTGAGTTCGTACAGGCATTTTAGATGCCGCTATCGAGATAGCCCTTCGGGCTCTATTTTCTGATACTCCGCTTATTTCATAAAGTATTCGACCGGGTTTGACAATGGCTACCCAATATCGGGGGGATCCTTTCCCCGAACCCATACGGCTTTCCGCGGATTTTACTGTAATTGGTTTGTCTGGAAATATACGTACCCATATTTTTCCACCGCGGCGTACATTTCGCGTCATTGCTCGCCGACCTGCTTCTATTTGTCTAGACGTGATCCAAGCAGGTTCAAGTGCCTGAAGAGCATATCTTCCGAAACAAATACGATTCCCCCGATAAGATATTCCCTTCATTCTTCCTCTATGTTGTTTACAGAATCTGGTTCTTTTGGGGTTATAGTTGATGGTTTTTTCTTAATTCCACCTCTACTACAGAACCGGACGTGAGAGTTTCTTCTCATCCGGCTCCTCGCGAATGAAAAAATTTCAATTTTAATTGAATATGAATATTTAAAAATTGAATTCGAATTAGAATAGAATTCTAAATTAATATATAGATTAATATATTCTAAATTTGAAAATGAATAAAAATGAATAATAAAAATGAATAGAATAATAATATTGAATTAAGATATACATTTAATAATACACTAAATCAATAGATTCTTTGATATTCATCTAATTTATTAGATATTTTTATATTTGGATATATAAGGAAATTTGAAATATATTATATATATAGTTTGTCTATATTTTTTTGTATAGATATATTTTATTAGATTGCATTGCTAAAATAAAATATGATCAATTTAATAAAAAAGGAATTTTCGCGGGCGAATATTTACTCTTTCAATAACTATTTTAGTTTTATAGGATTAGTTTATCACTTTTCAGAATAGATGAATTGGTCTCTGGTTCGTTCCGCCATCCTTCCCAATGAATCATTAGGATTCTTTTTCAATTGAATCTTCTGTATTCATGGATTACATCGTTCCCATCGCTTCTTGATTAATGATTAGGTCTGAATTCTACAATGGAGCTCTTAATGAACTTTGTTCTTGAGCCAACCCTCTTAGTCTTTATTGGCCGGAGGCTCTTACTTTTTTCTTTTTTCTATGAATAGATTCATATCAGAGAATTATGTGTGAATCTGTATTCATGCTTTATTACATTGTCTTTTATGATATGATTCAAAGACCTTACATAGTGGAATCGTATATCATTTAGATTCATTTTTTTCTTTCTTTCGCCTTTCCATTTATCCGCATCCCCCTCCTTTAATGTATATTTTTCTTTTTTTTTTCTTTTGCTTGACAACTCATTTGATTTCTTGTTTATGAAAAAAAAAATTCAGTTGCTGCAATGATAGGACCAAAATATCCTATCTTGACTGCTTTTTTGGATCCAGATAATGTGATGCGATGAGTTGGTTATTAGTTCTATAGTTATTAGTTCATACTTCATACTATGGGCTCTTACTTTTTTTTCGTATTAATTCTAACAAAAACCAACGAGTCACACACTAAGCATAGCAATTCTATCAAAAGAAGAGGTCAATCGAATTTTTATTCAACCTTATAGAATATAGAATTAAAAATGAGAATTGTTTTGATGGAAATTTGATGGAAAAAAAAAGGCTGTCATTCTTTGTTCTATCGTTAAATCAAAACAGAAAGACAAGTCAAGTAAAGGCTTATTATTTCTCGTCTATAAATATCCAAATTTTGATACCCAATACCCCATAGATAGTTCGAAACGTATAGGCGTAATAATCAATTTTCGCGCGAATGGTTTGTAGGGGGACCCTACCCTTTCTTATCCAGTCAACACGTGCCTTATCTTTTCCACCGAGACGGCCTGCGATTTGTATTTTAATTCCTTTTGCCCCGGCTTGTTTGCCTAATTCAATAGCCTTTTTCATTGCTTTTCGAAAGAATACCCTATTTTTTAATTGTACGGCTATAAATTCTGCAAGAATTTTAGGGTGTCCATAAGGTTTTGCAATTTGTTTAATAGTAATGTTGAGTTTTCGGTTCACACAATTCAATTCTTTTTGTACGTTTATTTTGAGGTCTTCGACCGCTCGTGGTCTATTTTTTATTAATAATTTGGGAAATCCCATATAGATGATAACCTGTATCAGATCGATTCTTTTTGTAATTTCGATACGTGCAATTCCTTCGCCATATAGCGATGTTCTTGTATTTTTTTCTACATAATTTTTGATACAATTCCGTATTTTTTGATCTTCTTGTAGACCTTCAGAATAATTTTTTGGTTGTTCAAACCAAAGGGAATAATGATCTTGGGTTGTACCAAGTCTGAAACCAAGTGGATTTATTTTTTGTGCCATATTAGTAAAGTTTTAGCTCTCCTTTTATTAACAGTCTTAATAGTAAGTCGTCAAACTTTCTTAAAGTTGAAGAGTTCACTGCATCCCAAACTTGTTGTATATCTTCTTTTGAAAACGTGTGTATATTTTTTCTAAATTCTTCCATGAAGAATGTATCTTGTAATACAATAGTTATGTGACAAGTAGGTCTTTTTATCAGATAATTACGTCCTTTAGCTCGGGGTTTTAATTTTTTTATGGTAGGTCCTTTGTTAACTTCGACTTTCCTAATCATTAACTCTGTTTTGTTGGAACCCTTATTGTGCCTAGCATTTGCTGCCGCAGAATAAATCAATTTAAAGATGGGATAACATGCTCTATAGGGCATGAATTCTAATATCATAAGTGCTTCTTCGTAGGAACGCCCACGGATCTGATCAATTACCCTTCGTGCTTTGTCAGCAGACATTCTTATATATCGACCAAAAGCATATATTCCCCTTCTCCTATTCAGTTCGCTTAATTCATCGTTCTCTTCTTGCCTTGACTTTTTTATGATTCCCATTAAAGTTTACCTCCTATTAATGAACAATAAACATCTGTATTTTTTATATTAACTTAACGACGAGATTTATTATCTTTACGACGAGATTTATTATCTTTTTTTTCCTGTCCTCGTAAATGGAAAGTCGGTACAAATTCTCCCAATTTATAACCTACCATACTACTCCTTATGTAAATAGGCAAGTGTTCTTTTCCATTATAGATAGCAATTGTGTGTCTAACCATTGCGGGTATAA